AATAAAGTAAGCTAAATTTCTAAAGCTAGTGGGTTCATACCCCAAAAATGAAAAATTTTCCTTTATTAATATTTTTTAAAAATATAATAAAATGATTAATTGTTATAACTATTTTAATCTCTCTGTCCTCCAATTCTTGATTTATTTTATGATTAATAATAGAAATAAATTTATTAATATTTATTCCAATTTTAAATTTTAAAAAAATAAATAATTCAAATTTAATGGTTTCATATTTTGTTATTCAATCTTTTTCATCTACTATTTTTTTTTTTAGGTCTTTAAATTTCCTTATATTCAACATAGAAATTTTTAAATTAATCATAAATATATCCATACTTATTAAACTAGCATCAATTCCTTTTCATTACTGACTCACCTCCTTAAGAGAAATAATTGACTTTTCCTCATTATGGATTATTTTAACTTTACAAAAATTTATTCCTTTTATCGTTTTATCAAAATTTTACACACAAATCATTATTTTATTCGCTGCTCTTTCCTCTATTATTGGTTCAATTTTAGCATTAAATTCAAAAACAGTTAAAAAAATTTTAATTTTTTCTTCAATTTCTCATCAAGGTTGAGTAATTAGTTTAATTTTAATAAAAAGAAATTTTTGACTAACTTATATACTTATTTACTCAAGATTAATTTTCAAAATTTCTAGAAGTTTTGAAAAAATAAATTCTGTTAATATTTCAAGAATATTTTTTTTTAAGAAAAAATATTCTTGAAATATAGCAATTATTTCATTGATACTATCACTAGGAGGAATACCCCCTTTTCTAGGATTTTTTATTAAATTATCCTCAATTATAATCCTTATTGACAATTTAAACATAATTATTATTATTCTAATCGTGTCATCAATAATCAATATTTATTTTTACCTTCGAATTTTAACTCCACTTTTGTTCATTAATCAATACAGTTTTAAAAACTATTTTAAAAAAAACCTTTTAAATAAAAATTTTATTTTAAATATTAACCTAATTATTACCATTTTTTTATTAAATCTTATAATTCTGTAATATTTCAAGATTTTAAGTTAAAAAAACTATTTACCTTCAAAGTAAAAATTATATTCTCATAAATCTTAGTAAAAGGATGACTAATCCATAAATAAATTTACAATTTATCACCTAAACTCAGTCATTTTACCGCGATGAATATACTCTACAAACCATAAAGACATTGGAACAATATATTTAATTTTTGGAAGATGGGCAGGGATATCTGGCCTTAGAATAAGAATTTTAATTCGTATAGAATTAGGCCAACCTGGAACATTAATTGGAAATGACCAAATCTACAACGTAATTGTAACAGCCCATGCTTTTATTATAATTTTCTTCATAGTTATGCCTATTATAATTGGGGGATTCGGAAACTGACTTGTTCCTATTATACTAGGCGCTCCAGATATAGCATTTCCTCGAATAAACAATATAAGATTCTGACTCCTTCCTCCTTCACTGTGCCTTTTAATTAACTCTTCTCTTGTTGAATCAGGAGCTGGAACAGGATGAACAGTTTATCCCCCCTTATCTTCTAACCTTTCACATTATGGACCCTCAGTAGATCTAGCTATTTTTTCTCTTCATTTAGCAGGAGCATCATCAATTTTAGGATCTATTAATTTTATTACTACGATTATCAACATGCGTTCAAATGGTATAACTATAGAGCGAGTTCCTCTTTTTGTATGATCAGTATTTATTACTACAATTCTCCTTCTTCTTTCTCTCCCTGTATTAGCAGGGGCTATTACCATACTATTAACAGATCGAAATTTCAACACATCATTTTTTGATCCTTCTGGAGGGGGAGATCCCATCTTATACCAACATTTATTTTGATTTTTTGGACATCCAGAAGTCTACATTTTAATTTTACCAGGATTTGGTATAATTTCTCACATTATTTGTTTCCATACTGGGAAAAAAGAACCTTTTGGAAATTTAGGAATAATTTATGCAATATTAGCAATCGGACTCTTAGGTTTTATTGTGTGAGCTCATCACATATTTACTGTAGGAATAGATGTTGACACACGAGCATATTTTACATCAGCCACAATAATTATTGCTGTTCCAACAGGAATTAAAATTTTCAGATGGCTTGCTACCCTTCATGGTACAAATATTAAATTTAACACTCCAATTATATGAAGATTAGGCTTTATTTTTTTGTTTACAATTGGAGGATTAACTGGAATTATACTTGCCAATTCGTCCATCGATATTATCCTTCACGATACATATTATGTAGTAGCCCATTTTCATTATGTTCTATCTATAGGAGCAGTTTTTGCTATCATAGGAGCAATTATTCATTGATTTCCTATAATATTTGGAATAAATTTTAATTCAATTATAACCAAAAGGCAGTTCATTTTAACTTTTATTGGAGTAAATATAACATTTTTCCCCCAGCACTTTTTAGGGCTAAGAGGAATACCACGTCGATATTCAGACTATCCTGATTTTTTTTCAAAATGAAACTTTGTTTCCTCAATTGGTTCTATTATTTCTCTTATAGGAGTCATTTTAATAATTATTATTATTTGAGTGTCATTAATTGAAAAAAAATTAGTTTTCTCAACATTTTCTTCATCATCATCAATTGAATGAATAATAAACTTTCCCCCTTCAGAACATACTTTTAGCCAAAACAACATTATCATTAAATAATAAAAATACTTATGATAACATGATCACAAATCTCATTTCCCGACATAAATTCACCAATTATAGAACAAATGGCTTTTTTTCACGATCACTCTATAATAATTATTATTTCGATTACCATCATCACAATATACATAATCATAAATATCATAATAAATTCTTTCACCAGACGATCAATAATAGAAGGTCAAGAAATTGAAATTATTTGAACAATTATTCCCGCAATCACATTAATTTTTATTGCTATACCCTCACTACACCTACTTTATTTAACAGATGAAATTTTCAACGCCCAAACATCAATTAAAATTATTGGCCATCAATGATACTGATCATATGAATACTCGGATTTCAATAAAGAATTCGACTCATTTTTAATCCCAGAAACAGAACTAGATACAAATTCATTTCGTCTTTTAGAAACTGATAATAATTTAATAATTCCATTTAATACTATAATTAAATTTTTGATTACATCAGCTGATGTAATCCACTCATGAACCATTCCATCATTAGGAATAAAAATAGATGCCATTCCAGGGCGACTTAATCAAACATTTTCAATTGCCAAACGTCCTGGTTTATTTTTTGGCCAATGTTCTGAAATTTGTGGAACAAATCACAGATTTATACCTATTTCCATTGAAGTTTCCTCAATAAAAAACTTCATAAATTTTATTTTAATATAAACATTGAATGGCTGAAGTTAAAGCAATGGTCTCTTAAACCAAACTATAGTGTTACCACTTTCAATGAAAAGTCTAGTTAAAATAAATAACAAAAGAATGTCATTCTTTAATTACATTAAGTGACTTTTAATTCCCCAACTATACCCTATAATATGAACAATCCTAACTATTTTAATGCTTTTATTTTCTACAGGCTTAACAACATCTATTTTTTTCTTTAAACCAAACTTCTTTTTGTTTTCTAGCAAAAAAAACATTAAAACTAACTTTTTATCATTTAAATGATAAACAATTTATTTTCCATTTTTGACCCATCAACCTCTAACATATTTAGTTTAAATTGAATAGCTTTATGTTTTTGAATTTTTATTACTCCATTCCCCTTTTGAGCTTCATCTTCTTTATTTCTAATTTCTTGAAAAACTCTTTTTAAGAAGTTTTTTCAAGAAATTAGAAATAATGTAAAAACATTGAAATTTAAAAATATTATTATATTTATAATAATTTTCTGTATTATTATATTCAGAAATTTATTGGGTCTACTGCCTTATGTTTTCACCCCATCAAGTCATTTACTATTTTCTATATTTTTCTCATTCCCTTTGTGAATTTCCTTAATTGTTTTTAGATTGTTAAATAAGTTTAATAAAACTATAGGGCATTTAGTGCCCTTAGGTTCCCCTATTGTTTTGAGTTTCTTTATGGTTTTAATTGAAACTGTAAGAAATTTAATTCGCCCTATTACTTTATCGGTTCGTTTAACAGCTAATATAATTAGTGGCCATTTACTTATTCATTTATTGTCTTCAATGATAATAATTAAATTTTCTTTGTTTTTTTTGATATTCCCTGTTATAATTGTGTTGATAATCTTAGAATCTGCTGTTGCAATTATCCAAAGTTTTGTATTTGTAACTTTGTTATCTCTTTATTTAAACGAAACTTAGTTTATTAAACTTATGATATTTCATCCTTTTCATTTAGTCGAAAAAAGACCTTGACCTTTAACCAGATCTATTTCAGCTTTTTCATTAACATTAGGATTTGTAAATTATTTTAGAAATAGTAATAGCATTCTAATTTTCACTGCCATTTTTGTTTTATTTCTTTCATCTTTTCAATGGTGACGAGATGTATCTCGGGAGGCATCTTTTCAAGGATTTCATACTAAATATGTTTTGCAAGGCTTAAAATTAGGAATACTTTTATTTATTTTATCTGAAGTTTTTTTTTTCATTTCTTTTTTCTGAGCCTTTTTTCACAGAAGCTTATCTCCTAATATTGAAATTGGAAGTCAATGGCCTCCTAAAAATATTGTACCCTTTAATCCTTTTGAAATTCCATTATTGAATTCTACTATTTTAATTTCTTCTGGAATTTCAGTCACATGAACACACCATTCTGTTATAAACGGTGATTATTTTTCTTCTTTAATATCACTTAAAATTACTATCATATTAGGGGCATTGTTTACAATATTTCAAGTTTTTGAGTATTTTAATGCACAGTTTTCAATTACTGACAGAGTATTTGGGTCCTCTTTTTTTATAACTACAGGATTTCATGGCATTCACGTAATCATTGGCTCTTTATTTCTATTAGTTACTTATTTTCGAATTAAAAACAATTTGATTTCAAGAAATCATTTTTTTGGCTTTGAAGCTTCGGCTTGATATTGACATTTTGTTGATGTAGTTTGATTATTTTTATTTACTTTTATATATTGATGAATCTTTTGTTTAATTAGTATAAAATAGTACAATTAATTTCCAATTAATAAGTTTAAAATAAATTAAACAATTTTTTTGTTAGTTATTCCTTTTGTAATTTTTTTATTAATTTTAATATTTTTATTATTAAACTTTAAGAGCTTAAAAATAAAGGAAAAATTGTCTCCATTTGAATGTGGGTTTGACCCTTTTTCATTGTCACGCATACCTTTTTCTTTAAAGTTTTTCTTTTTGGGTATTGTTTTTTTGGTATTTGATGTAGAGATTATTGTTATTCTTCCTTTTCCTATTTTGTTAATAAATAAAAGATTTTCTCTGATATTTTCATTCATTATAATTAATTTAGTAATTTTGTTAGGATTTTTATATGAATGAAAAAGAGGAATAATTGAATGGATAAAGTAGAAAAGTATTTAAAAATTATAAAATCTAATTTGCATTTAGAAATTGATTTGTCCTTTTCTGTTTTTTAAAATAAAGCGATTAATTGCATTCAGTTTCGGCCTGAATTTAGAAGTTTTCTATTTTTTAATAGAAGCCAAAAAATAAGGCTATTCACTGTTAATGAATAATTTGAGTTTCTAGAATTCCTATTAAGATTAAAATTTAATAGGCTTCTAACCTAAATTTAATGGAATTTCCATTTTAATCTTAAATTTAAATAGTGTATTATATAACACTTAACATTTTCATTGTTAAAATTCCAATGGATTTAAATAATTCCAAAAATTGATGCAAAAACTAACGAGCATTAAAAAAATTATGAATATTATTCTAAAGAATAAAAAAATAGTTACAGGAAGAATAGTCTTTCACGCTATTATTATCAATTTATCATACCGATAACGGACGTATGATCTCCGAATAACAATGAATATAACTATTAAAATGAGTGTAGCTAAATTGTTTATATAATAAAATCCAAATAATATGTAATTTGTAATTATTCTGACTAGAATAATTATTCCGTATTCTGATATAAAGATAATTGCAAAAAGTCAAGAACCATATTCAATATTAAATCCAGATACTAATTCAGATTCACCTTCAGCTAAATCAAAGGGGGTCCGTCTTGTTTCCGCTAGTAAAATAATTAATCAAATAATTCCAATTATTGGAAAACTAATAAAGATTCTTAAGTTTTCTTGAATTAATAAAAACTTATTAATTGAAAATCTTTCAACCAACAAAGAAAATCTAATTAAAATTATAGCTATTCTTACTTCATAAGAAATAATTTGAGCAAATCCTCGATATGCACCAATTAAGGAATATTTTGAATTTGATGATCATCCCCCGAATAAGATGGAATAACTTCTTATTCTTGAAATGCATAAAAAGAAAATTAAAGATAAATTTAAGTTTAATAGATTACTTTTAAAGTAAAAAATTATTCAAAGTATTATTATTATAGAAATTCTTATGATAGGAGAAATTAAATAAAGTATAATATTAAGATAATATATCGAGTTTATTTCATTTCTAAACAGTTTAACTGCATCTCTAAATGGCTGAAATAAACCTTGAAAACCAGTTTTATTTGGTCCTTTGCGAATTTGGCAATATCCTATAATTTTCCGTTCTAGTAAAGTAAAGAAGGCAATTCTTAATAATGCTATTAAAACAGTAATTAAAAATATTAATAAGTTTAAAATTATTAAAGGAATAAATTCATAAAGGAAGCTTAAATTCCTCACATTTTAACTAATTTCTGTCACTTTAATTTCAATTCCAAAAATTGATGCAAAAACTGCTGAATTTAAAAAAAACTTTTTTTTGAAAAAATTCCTTTCGTACTAATTTTCAATTTTAATTCTATTAAGATAGAAACCAACCTGATTCTCATCGGTCTAAACTCAGATCATGTAGGAAATTAAAAGTTGAACAAACTTTTTTTCTTAACTTCTTCATTAAAAAAATATCCTAATCCAACATCGAGGTCGCAAACTATTTTGTCAATATGAACTATCAAAAATTATTACGCTGTTATCCCTAGAGTATTTTTTCCAAATTTCCGTTAGTAAACGGTTCATATTTTTACAAAAAAGTTTTTAATATTAATTAATCGCCCCAATTAAAGAAATGTATTTTCTTAATTGAAATACATTTCATAAAATTCTTAGGGTCTTCTTGTCCTTAATCTTTATTATTGTTTCTTCACAAATAAAAATAACTTTAAATGTTAAGTTTAAAAAAGATTCTTTCTGTATTTCCATTCTCTTAGCACTCAATTAAAGTCTTATTTCAATACCTTTGTATAGTCAAAATACTACAGCAATTTAAATTTAAATTCACTGAGCAGGATTTTCATTTATTAATTTTCTAAATGAGTTGTTTTTATTAAACAGTCAGAAAAAAAAATTTTTGCCGAGTTCGTAAAACTTATTTTATCTATTTATTTCTTAATATAAACATTTAATATATTTACTATATTTTACTAATAATTTCATTTTTTTAAAAAAAAGATATTAAATTTTTGTTTTAAAATATTTAAATAAATCAATTTTGATTTTATAAGTACTTATAAAAATTTTAAGGAAAATTTTATTCCTTTTTAAAATATTTTATTAAAATATTTTAAAAAATTTTTTAAGCTTATCCCTAAGAAAATTATCTGTTTGTATAAAAAATACAAATATTAAAACAGAAAGGTTTATTACCTAATTTTAAAACTAGTTAACTTAAAACTTGACAAGAATTTCACTTCTATTTAGAATTTAATTCTATTGCTGAAACAATAAAAATTGTAGACTAAATTGACCAAATTATTTCGAGAAAAATAAATCCTTAATTTTTTTAAAAGTTCCCTTATGCAAAAGGTACAAAAACTTACTTTTTTATATTAAAATTTTACCTTTTCAGTATCTAATTAATTTATTTTAGTTTTTATTTATTTTTTTTTTTTGAAATGGATAAAAATTTTATTTTGTTTTAATTTTTTAAATTAAAAAATGGTGTCTAAACAAATTTTCATTGTAAATGAAACATCAAAAATTGATTTCATTTTTAAAACACTTTCCAGTATTTTAACTTTGTTACGACTTATCTTTTGAAAAGAGCGACGGGCGATATGTACATATCTCAGAGCTTTATTCAAATATTCATTCTATTAAAACTTTACTTTCAAATCCTAATTTTTTTTATTTTAAAAAAAGTTCCTAAAAAGTATTGTAATTCACTTCAGCCTAAAATTTAAGCTGCACCTTGACTTAACTTTTTTTTTTGTAAAATTTACAGCAATTGTAATAAATAATTGCTTTAATAGTGGTATACAAACTGTCTTTACCAATTTTAGTAAGATTTAGGTGTTTTATCCATTAAAGAGCAAATTCCTCTGAAAAGCTTAAGACACCGCCATAATTTTTTGTTTTCTTAATTTTTATCTACTAACAATATGATATTTCTAATAATAGGGTATCTAATCCTAGTTTAATTCATGAAATTTTTATTTTAAATTTTAAAATTAAATTTATTATTAAAAAATTTCACCTTTTTTAATAATAAAAAGTTTATTTTTTTTTATTTTAAATTTTTAGTCCAAAAAATAAATTTTTTTGTATAACCGCTGCTGCTGGCACAAAATTAGCTAAATTTAGCTATAAATTTCAATAACTTTTAATTATTAAATAAAATTTATTTTCTGTTTTTGTTTTTTTAGATAAATCATAAAAAATTTATAGTGATTTTTCTATTAAACCAAACCTAATTATTGCCAGAGATTTTAAAATTTATTTTTTTAAAAAAAATAAAAAGGTTTTACGTTTACAACTCCTGTCTATCGGTTAATTCTATCTATTAAAGAAAGGTATGCCAGACTTTACTAGGCTTTTTTTCCTTATTTTAATCAGCATTGATTTAGAGCTAAATGATTCATCTATTTTTTTTCTCCGAATTTATTAGTTAGTAGATGTGTGTTGGACTTAGTATGACCCTTTGTTACATCTATGCGGTCCAGTAAATGTGATAGCCGGTTGTCGCCCCTTATTCTAAATAGATGTAATCATATTCTGCGAAGTAAAATGCCTGACTAAAGGATTATCTTGATAGGATAAATTATGTAAATTTAATTACTTTTACTAAATAACTTTAATAATTTAATTTATTTCCTAAAAAATCAAAATTTTTCGTGCTTTACACCAAAAGTTATGCTTTTAAATTATTATTTTTACATTTTCAGTGTAATGTTTTATACTTAAACTATAAAAGCAAATTTATAAAATAATTATTATCATCGTTAATAAAACTAAAAGAATTTTACTTAAATTTTGTTTTTCAATTCAAAAATTTGAATTAAAAATATTAATTATTCTATTATTAGTTATTTTAGGACCTAAATTTTCTATCCATGTTCAATCTCTAATTCTGATTTTTAAGCCTTTTTTACTATTTACTAAAATTACATATCTTGTTAAATTACTTAAAAATCAAATTTTATAAAAAAAATCCAAATTAATTAATATAACATTTAATCTTTTTTTTAAAATTTTAAAAAAAATTAAAGAAAATAATATAAAAATTATTATAAACAATTTTGAGAAATTACTAATAAAAATTAAACTTAAATTTGGGTTAGTCAACCAAAATAATAAATTTCCTGAAATCATTACTAAAAATCTTAATATTATAATGGGAAAAATCATAAGTCAATTGAAAGAATTAGAATAAATACTTATTGTTATCGTTCCCTTTAGCAAAAGTATATAAATTAGACGAAAACAGTAAAGTAAAGTAAATATAATTCCTAAAATGAACAAAATAATTACTAGTATATTTTTTACTTCAAAAAAAAAAAACTCCACAATTAAATCTTTTGAATAAAAACCTCCTATAAATGGAAATCCTATTAATGATAAAAAAGAAATTATCATACAGCTAGAAATTGAAGGTCTAAACTTAAAAAAATTTCCTAATATTCGAATATCTTGAACGCCATAAAAATTATGAATTACAAGACCAGCACATAAAAATAGCATTGATTTAAATATTGCATGCATTAATAAATGAAAAAAGGCTATTTCTATTTTTCCTAAAGATAAAATTACCATTATTATTGATAATTGCCTTAAAGTTGAAAAAGCAATAATTTTTTTAAAGTCTGTTTCAAAAAAAGCATTTATTCCTGCCATTAATATTGTAATTACAGAAACTTTTATTAAAATTTCAGAAAAAATTTTTACTTCAAATAAATAATTAAAACGTATTAAAATATAAACTCCTGCTGTTACTAAAGTCGAAGAATGAACTAAAGAGGAAACAGGGGTCGGTGCTGCTATTGCAGCCGGTAACCAAGCCGAAAAGGGAATTTGAGCTCTTTTAGTTAAGCCCGCCACCAAAATTAAAATTCCACAAATTAGTTCAATTTTGTTAAATGTTATAAAATCAAATGACCCAAATCTTACAAAGAAAATTATTCTTAAAATAATTATAACATCACCAATACGATTTCTAATAATAGTTATTATTCCTGAGTTATAAGAATTAATTCTTTGGTAATAAATAACTAAACAATATGACACTAAGCCTAGACCATCCCATCCCAAAATAATTGTGAACATATTAGGTATTGTAATGAGAAGAATCATCGAAAACACAAATAATAAAACAATTACACAAAATGAATTCTTATTTTTATCAGTACTTATATAAGAATTTCTATATATAATTACTAACCTAGAAATAATTATTACAATTATTCTAAATATCCTTCTTACTCAGTCAAAAAAAAAATAAAATTTTAAATCTAAGTTATTAATACATATTAATACGTATTCAACAATCACGATGTTATTTAAGTAAAAATTTACTAAAAACATTAATCTAAATAAAAGGCCTATAATTATTAAAAATATTCTTCAATTTATATAAATTGTCTAATGAAATAAATCTTCTATAAATTCACAATTTATAATTTTATATAAACTAATTAAACCTTAAATTCATTTACAAAACATTGAAACCTTTATAAATCATATAAATATAGGAAAAGCATGAAGAAAAACAGTTATATATTCACGTCTCAAAATTGGTTTAAGAGACCAAAAAGTTCATCCGTATCCATGATTGATATAACTATACATATAAATAGAATAACAAGCACTTATAAAAATAATTAATATTATAGGTAAAAAGTAAAAAATTCTAAATTTTAAAATTCTCAATGTTAAAAAAAATTCCCCAAAAAGATTTATTGTTAACGGAGCAGATATATTAACAATTCTAAATAAAAATCATCACAAAGTTAATGAAGGAAAAAATATTTTTAATCTCTTAAATATCACCATATTTCGAGTAAAAACTCGTTCATAAATAATATTTGCCAAACAAAACAATCCCGAACTACACAATCCGTGTCCGATTATTAACAAAAGTGAGCCTATTCTTCTATAAATAGAAAAATTAATTATACCGCCTAAGATTACTCCCATATGACATACCGAAGAATAAGCAATTAAAGCTTTAATATCAATTTGATATATGCAAAAGATTCTAATTATTACTCCCCCCCAGACTGAAATAGTGGTTAAAATTTCTCCAAACTTACTTAATTCAAAAATTATTATTTTCTTAAAACGAAAAATTCCATATACACCTAACTTAAGAAGAATTCCAGCTAGAATCATAGAACCAGAAATTGGTGCTTCAACATGAGCTTTAGGTAACCAAAGGTGGAAAAAAAATATAGGGATTTTAACCAAAAAGCCCATTATAAGAAAAATAAAAATTAATCCTAAATTTATTTCAATTCAATTTATATAATGGTATATTAATGAATAGTTTTTCCAAAAAAAAAAAATAATCACAATAAATATAGGAAAGGAGCCAAAAATTGTGTATATCAGCATATAAAACCCAGCTTGTAAACGTTCAGGTTGGTTTCCTCAACCAAAGATTAGTATAACAATTGGAAATAACACAGATTCAAAAAAAAAATAAAATGCTAATAAATTAGAAACTGAAAAACAAATTAATAATAAAAACATTATTAATACAATATAAAATAAGAATATTTTATTTAATGAGACTTTATTTGAAAATCTAGCTAAAATCATTAAAAAAGAAATTCAGATTGTTAATAAAATTATAAGATTTCTCAGAACATCTATTCTAAAATTTTCCATAATTTCTATTATATTAACATTCATTATAAAACAATAAAATACTAATATTATAAATAGAATTATAATTATAATTTCAAGAGTTTTTAAAAAAAATGAAAACCATAAAATTAAAATACTTATAAAAATTATTCTTAGCATTTAATAAGATTTATAGCATTAAGCATTTCATTTCCATAAAAAAAATTAAGTAATACTAGTAACCTTAATCCTAAAGCCGCTTCACAAACAATTCTTACCAAAAATAAAAAAATATTTATTATATTTAATAAAGAAAACAAAATTATTATTAATATAATTAAAGATATATACATAAATTCAATTCTTATTAAAACTATAATCAAATGAAATCGATTAATTAATAAAGCTAAAACTCCCAATAAATAAATAAATACAGATAATGTTACCATTAGTTAAAATAATTTAAAAAAAAAATGTTGATTTTGTAAATCGAATTTGGATTTTCCTTTTAACATCAGAAAAGAATTTCTCTCATTAAATCTCCAAAATTTATATACTTAAATATATTATTTTCTGTCTGAAATTAAATTTTTCTTAATAATTTCTATTATACTTATATCAATAAGACACCCAATAATAATATTAATTGCAGTAATTTTGTTGACCTTATTTATTTCAATATTTTTCTATATAATCACTGAAAATTCCCTTTTTCCTTTAATTATAATTTTAATAATTCTAGGAGGTATAATAATTATTTTTATATATATTATCAGTTTATGTCCTAACAAAAAAATAAATTTTAATTTTAAAATCTCAGCCATTAGAATTATTTTTTTATTTATAAATTATAACTTTATTTTTATTAAAATCTTTAACCAAAATTTAGTAAAAATTTACTTTTATTCATTTATTAATATAATCTTATTACTTATACTTTATTTATTAATCACTTTATCAGTAATTCTTAAAAACTTAAATTGAATTTCATCCCCCATAAAAAGAGTGTAACTCATGTTAAAAACTTTAAACCCTATAATTAATCTCCCTTCTCCTTCTAGAATTTCTTATATATGAAATTTTGGATCTTTATTAGGAATTTGCTTGACCATTCAAATCCTTTCAGGATTTTTTTTAGCTATAAATTTTTCAAGAGATGTTTCTACAGCATTTATTATAATTTCACATATTCAACGAGATGTAAATTACGGATGGTTAATTCGTTCTATTCATGCAAATGGGGCATCCCTTTTTTTCATTCTCATTTATATTCATATAGGACGAGGAATTTATTATTCATCTTTTTTTTTCAAAAAAGTCTGATTCTCAGGACTTTTAATTATTTTTATTCTTATAGCAACAGCGTTCTTAGGTTATATTTTACCATGAGGTCAAATATCATTTTGGGGAGCAACTGTAATTACAAATCTTATTTCAGCAGTTCCTTATTTTGGTCATTCAATTACTTATTGAATTTGAGGTGGATTTTCTGTTGATAATAACACACTAATTCGGTTTTTTTCTTTACATTTTATTTTACCTTTTATTCTTTTATTTATATCAATTATTCATATCTTATTAATTCATGAGAAAGGGTCTTCTAATCCTCTTGGAGTTTCAATAAATGTTGATAAAATTCCATTTCATCCGTATTTTACAATTAAAGACCTTATAGGTATAATATTTGTAATCATTCCATTTTCCCTATTTGTTTTATTATTTCCTTATAGAATGATAGATGCAGAAAATTTTAATATAGCTAACCCTATAATCACTCCCCCTCATATTCAGCCAGAATGATATTTCCTTTTTGCTTATGCAATTTTACGTTCAATTCCAAATAAATTAGGGGGAGTGATAGCATTATTAATATCAATCATAATTATTCTATTCCTTTCTTTTTTTATGAAAAATAAAATTTCTTCATTTTATTTCTCTTTTCTAAAAAAATTAGCTTTTTGGATATTAGTTAATACTTTTTTTATTCTCACTTTTTTAGGTGCTATACCAATTGAATATCCTTATGATATTTTAAGTAAAATTGTAACTTTAATTTATTTTTTAATTTTTTTAAGCCTTCCAATAATTTAGACTTTTTAACTATATAAGTATATATTTTGAAAATATAAGAAAGAGAAATATCTCTACAAGTCTAATTTCAGTTGATTTTATAAAATCATATATAAATTCTAAATTTATTGCATTTTTTCTGCCAAACTGAAATGCGTTTAAAAATTAAACCTTTTCTTGAATTTCAAGAAAAGGTTTTACGTTTACAACTCCTGTCTATCGGTTAATTCTATCTATTAAAGAAAGGTATGCCAGACTTTACTAGGCTTTTTTTCCTTATTTTAATCAGCATTGATTTAGAGCTAAATGATTCATCTANTTTTTTTCTCCGAATTTATTAGTTAGTAGATGTGTGTTGGACTTAGTATGACCCTTTGTTACATCTATGCGGTCCAGTAAATGTGATAGCCGGTTGTCGCCCCTTATTCTAAATAGATGTAATCATATTCTGCGAAATAAATCTTAACAAAATTTTAAACTGCAAATTTAAAAAAGATTAATCTCTAAGATTTTTTATTAAA